TTTAGACGAAATCCCCAGTAGTTTCATTTTCGACCGCTACAAGATCAACAATGCCATGAGCTTGGGCTTCTGTTGCTGACATAAAAACATCCCTTTCCATGTCTTCGGATATAACCCATAAAGGGTTGCCCGTTCTTTGTACATAAACCTTTGTGAGGGTTTCGCGAAGTTTGAGTAGTTCTTCCGCTTCCAGGATAAATTCCCCTGCTTGCGCCTCATAAAAAGAACTAGCAGGTTGGTGAATCATAACCCTGATAATATTGATATAACATCATGCATGAACGGTTTTTCTATCTCGAATGATTGGGCTAAAGTAAGGGCTAAAAAAAAAGAAGAAAAAAAAATAGAATTGAACATCCGTACAGGCATCTTTTGCGCATTGCATACGGCTCCGCAATGGAATTTCCTTTTTCTTCCCTTCTATTCTATATCGAAGCAAAAAAAAAGAATCCATCCGATTCAGATCGTTGAATGATCCATTTACCACCCTTCTTTTCGTATTGTAGGAGTCAAAAAAAATACTATGATGGTTCTGTTGCTTTCTATATTTATCTCGTCTGTAATTTAGCAATCCCAAAGTTTCTTTTTGATACGATCAAATAAGGAAAAATGATCTTTTTTTTTTCATTTTCGTATTCTTTTCTTCGTAAGATAAATATCAGAAAGATACTTCTGGTGTGGAAGAAAAATGGTTTGTGACGCTGAAATGTACTCCCGACACAGAAGATCAAATCGGAAATAACCTTTGTTTCATACTACTATCTCGATACAAAATCTCATGTTAGGAAAAACAATAATAGTTTGTTCATATCGAACTCGAAGTGCCATGCTATTATTACCTATTATTCATATTTGATACGGCGAAGGCATAGTCTTCTTCCTTTTTTCAAATAAAAACTCATTGGCGCCAAGCGTGAGGGAATGCTAGACGTTTGGTAATTTCTCCTCCGACCAGAATGAAAGATCCCATTGAAGCGGCTAATCCCATGCATATTGTATGTACATCGGGCGAAACAAATTGCATAGTATCATAAATGGCTATTCCTGGTATTACCCATCCGCCGGGGGAGTTTATAAACAAATAAAGATCCTTAGTATCATCTTCTATACTGAGATATACCATGAGACCAACAAGTTGATTTGAGATTTCGCTATCAACTTCTTGGCCTAAAAAAAGTAATCTTTCTCGATAAAGTCGGTTGATTAGGACAAAATTGTATCCCTTTTAAACCGTACGTGCATCTTTGGATGCATACGGTTTAAAAAAATTGCGAAAAAAAGAATCAATGTGTCGATTCCAATCCTATCTCTTTTTTTTGTAAGAGATTTCTGTTTTTCTAATGAAAGGGATTTTTTCTTCTATTTTTCAAAAAAACATGAGTTTTGGCCCCCTTCCCTAAAAAAAAAAAGAATTTAGTGAACTTATTGAATTAACCTCTCATTGATGTATTGTTTCGTCGAGATTCAAATCACGATGTCATTTTCTTGTTCCTGACTGGGTCCTTTCAATTCTTTTAGGTTCATGTTCTACTCCGGGGAAAGATCTATCCGAATTATATTTGCACATATAGGACAAATGATCTCAGTACCACTTCTTTTTGCTACGACTTTTTTCAATTCCTTTCACGCCTCCCCCAAACTATTCGATGTATTCATCATACTGGTTGGCATGGCAGTTTGAGATCGCCTCTATAATTAAGTATAAGAATCGTCTATGCTACAAGTGGTAATTGTACATATATTACTATTACCAATTTGGTATTTTCTGAACGGAGCCTGGATACTTGATTTTCTTAGTCCAAGTCAACCATAAATTCTTATAATTGATAATATTGATCCTCAATAGAAATTGATCTAATTTCACTTCACGCTCTGAATAATTGATTCTTCAATCAATACAATATTTCTTGGGCGAAACAGAGGATATCTCGATCGGTGGAGAAAACGGGTAAATCCCATATGACCCAATATGTCTGACAAGTCGCACTATACGTCAACCCAAACTGCATCTTCCTCTCCAGGACTCCGAAAAGGTACTTTTGGAACACCAATGGGCATTAAATTAAAGAAAAAAAAATTTAGTACTATACTTCACTTTAATATGGAAACGTAAGAATGAGTTTATTGTCTTCATTATTATTTTTCTGTTTATTCTAGTTTATACATACATTGGAAGGTTTTTAGAGGAAGACATAATGAATAAATAAAAATTTTAATGAAGGGATCGATCGTTCGAATAATAAACAAGTATACATGCATTCGTTCCCACGCAATGGGAGCATTGGTCCCATTGCGTATTGGTACTTATCGGGTATAGAATAGATCTGCTTCTCTTTGTTCTTACGAACAGAATTCCGCCGTTATTTTCAACGGAATAGAATAAATAGTAACCTTTTCTCATACAGAATCCGCTGAAAAGGTTAGGTACATAGTGCAATGCGATAAAGTTACATAGTGTCTATTTTTCTTTGAGAAAGGGGTATTTCCATGGGTTTGCCTTGGTATCGTGTTCATACTGTAGTATTGAATGATCCCGGCCGATTGCTTTCTGTCCATATAATGCATACGGCTCTAGTTTCTGGTTGGGCCGGTTCGATGGCTCTATACGAATTGGCGGTTTTTGATCCCTCTGACCCCGTCCTTGATCCAATGTGGAGACAAGGTATGTTCGTTATACCCTTCATGACTCGTTTAGGAATAACCAATTCGTGGGGTGGTTGGAGTATTTCAGGAGGAACTATAACGAATCCGGGTATTTGGAGTTATGAAGGCGTGGCTGGGGCACATATTGTGTTTTCTGGCTTGTGCTTTTTGGCGGCCATCTGGCATTGGGTATATTGGGACCTAGAAATATTCTGTGATGAACGTACGGGAAAACCCTCTTTGGATTTGCCCAAGATCTTTGGAATTCATTTATTTCTCTCAGGGGTGGCTTGCTTTGGCTTTGGCGCATTTCATGTAACAGGCTTATATGGTCCTGGAATATGGGTGTCTGATCCTTATGGACTAACTGGAAAAGTACAATCTGTAAGTCCAGCGTGGGGCGCGGAAGGTTTTGATCCTTTTGTTCCGGGAGGAATCGCCTCTCATCATATTGCAGCGGGTACACTGGGCATATTAGCGGGCCTATTCCATCTTAGTGTCCGTCCGCCTCAACGTCTATACAAAGGATTACGTATGGGCAATATTGAAACTGTACTTTCTAGTAGTATCGCTGCTGTTTTTTTTGCAGCTTTTGTTGTTGCTGGAACTATGTGGTATGGTTCAGCAACGACCCCAATCGAGTTATTTGGTCCTACTCGTTATCAGTGGGATCAGGGATACTTCCAGCAAGAAATATATCGAAGAGTTGGTGCCGGACTAGCCGAAAATCTAAGTTTATCAGAAGCTTGGTCTAAAATTCCCGAAAAATTAGCTTTTTATGATTACATTGGTAATAATCCGGCAAAAGGGGGATTATTCAGAGCAGGCTCAATGGACAGCGGGGATGGAATAGCTGTTGGATGGTTAGGACACCCCGTCTTTAGAGATAAAGAAGGGCGCGAACTTTTTGTACGTCGTATGCCTACTTTTTTTGAAACATTCCCGGTCGTTTTGGTAGATGGAGACGGAATTGTGAGGGCAGATGTTCCTTTTCGAAGGGCAGAATCAAAGTATAGTGTTGAACAAGTAGGTGTAACCGTTGAGTTCTATGGTGGCGAACTCAATGGAGTCAGTTATAGTGATCCTGCTACTGTGAAAAAATATGCTAGACGCGCACAATTAGGTGAAATTTTTGAATTAGACCGGGCTACTTTGAAATCCGATGGTGTTTTTCGTAGCAGTCCAAGGGGTTGGTTCACTTTTGGGCATGCTACGTTTGCTTTGCTCTTCTTTTTCGGACACATTTGGCATGGCGCTAGAACCTTATTCAGAGATGTTTTTGCTGGTATTGATCCAGATTTGGATGCTCAAGTAGAATTTGGAGCATTCCAAAAACTTGGAGATCCAACTACAAGGAGACAAGTAGTTTGATACAAGATTGTTCTGGTATCTTTTGCCTCTATTTTTTTTTATTTGAATTTGAATAAGGTACCCGAGAAATATTGACTTGAATCACCTTCTTTTCTTTGATTCGTTCCCCCTTTTTATATGGTATGGTAAATGATTCCACTCAAACGAATAGGTGTGAAAGCTATAATTGTAAACCACGATCGAATCTATGGAAGCATTGGTTTATACATTCCTTTTAGTCTCGACTTTAGGGATAATTTTTTTCGCTATCTTTTTTCGAGAACCGCCTAAGGTTCCGACTAAAAAAATGAAATGATTTTTCATTATATCAACTGAAGTAATGAGTCTCCCATATCGGGAGGCTCATTACTTCAACTAGTCTAGTCCCCGTGTTCCTCGAATGGATCTCTTAGTTGTTGAGAGGGTTGCCCAAAAGCGGTATATAAGGCGTACCCCGTAAAGCTTACAAGTAAACCAGATATGAAGATGGCGACTAGGGTTGCTGTTTCCATTTTTAGATAATTTCAAGATCACAATGGATCTACGATAAGATCGTTTATTTACAACTACAACGGAATGGTATACAAAGTCAACAGATCTCAACCAATGATTAAATAGGATTTATGGCTACACAAACCGTTGAGGGTAGTTCTAGATCTAGGCCAAGACAAACTACTGTAGGGAATTTATTGAAACCATTGAATTCGGAATATGGTAAAGTGGCTCCGGGCTGGGGGACTACGCCACTTATGGGAGTCGCAATGGCTTTATTTGCGATATTCCTATCTATTATTTTGGAAATTTATAATTCTTCCGTTTTACTGGATGGAATTTCAATGAGTTAGGTTCATAAGACCTACGAAGCCCTAGCAAAAAAATGACTTAAGACTCGGATTTATAGACCATTCTGGTAGTTCGACTGTGGGATTTCTTTTTTTCGGTATTTCCGGAATATGAGCGTGTGACTTGTTATAATTGATCCTATTGATAATACAGAGAAGGGTCCT